AAAAGTGCGTACCGTACTTTTATGTTTACGGGCCAAAGTTCTAGCGCATGAAAGTCGAAGTATATACTTTATTCGATACAAACTTTGTTTTTTTGAAGACCCACTGTAATAATGAGAAAGATTTCTACATATACGACCAAATCGATCAATAATATCAGAATCTGACAAATCGGCCCAAACCGGCTTACTAATAGGATTCCCCGATACGTTACAAAATTTAGCTTTGGACAATGATCCAATCATTGGAATAATTGGAACTATAGTTTCGAATTTTTTAGTAACAGTATCTATTAAAAAAGAACTCTCTAGCATTTGACTCTTTACCGCTAAAGGATTTATTGGGACACTTGAAAGATAACCCAGAAAATAGAAAGAAAAAATGGAGAATTGGCTTATGTGGATCCTACTGGGTTGAGACCAAAAGTGAAAATGACATTGCCAAAATTTGACAAAGTAAGATTTCCATTTCTTCATCAGAAGATGAGTCCCTTTTGAAACCAGAATTGATTTTCCTTGATATCTAACATAATGTATAAAAGGATCCTTGAACAACCATAGGGTTTTCTGAAAATCATTACAACAAAGTACTACGAGATGTTGTTCTATTTTTTCATAGAAATGTGTTCGCTCAAGAAAGGTTCTAAAAGATGTTGATCGTAAATAAGAGGATTGTTTACGGAGAAAAACTAATATGGATTCGCATTCAACTACATAAGAATTATATAGGAACAAAAAAAGTCTTGGATTCTCTTTCGAAAAACCATAATAGTTAGATTTCTTTGGAGTAATGAGATTATTCCAATTATAATATTCGTGAGAAAGGAATCGTAATAAATGTAAAGAAGGAACATCTTGTATCCAGCATTGTAGAATTTGAACCAAGATTTCTAGATGTACGGGATAGGGTATTAGTATATCTGATACACAATTTAAATGTGATAATTTGTCCTCAAAAAATGGAAATATTGAATGAATAGATCGTAAATTCTGAGATTTTTGTATTTCTTTTTTTTCTTCGAGGGAGGATACTAATCGCAATGAGAAAGGAATTTCCACAATGACAGCAAAACCCTCTGATATCATTTGAGAATAAAAATTCTTGTTATGCCCAACAAATCTATTTTGGTTAGAATCATTAACAGAATTGATCAAATAATTCTGTTGGTACATTCGAGTAATTAAACGTTTCACAAGTAATGAGCTAAATTTTTTGTCATAACCTGAAATTTCAGGGGGTTCATAAAAAATTGACCCATTTACATTTAAACCATGATTATGAGCAAGTGCGTAAATATACTCTTGAAAGAGAAGCGGATATAGGAAGTGTTGTTGTATAGATCTACTCTTTTCTAAATATCCTTTAAATTCTTCCATTTTTTATTATACTTGAACCAGATACAGGAAGCATTTCTTGGATCAGCAAATAATACATAGTGCGATATGGCCAGAACAAGTATGTATATAAAGTATATACACAGTAAGAAAAAGTTACCCTGAAAACGGAGAGTCCAATCCCCAGATCTTTTTCCTATCTTTCCAAATCCAATTGGTTCTTGTTCGTTAACATAACAAGAAAAAGTTAAAAATCTTTTATTTTTGCAACCCAATCGCTCTTTTGATTTTGGAATCAATTTTCTTTATCAGAATGCTCTTTCTTTTACACATCCATCTCCACTCTACCCTATCCATAATGGAGAATAGTTAGGATTCATTAAAAAAAGTAATTGATGATCCACTCACAGGAGAACCCTTTCCCGTATCAGGCACTAATCTATTTTTAACGTTTAATTAGATTAGATCGGGTAACCATTCAAATTAAGAACATAAGCCCGTCGCTTTTTCTTTGCCTAGAATTAGAGACATAAAACTCTATCCATTTATTCACTCGACCAAACGGTAAATGTGAATTCATTTTGTCCCCTTCCTAAAATCAAAGGTTTTTGTACCGATCCAGTAAGGATGATCTATTCTTAGAGTTCTACATTACTAATTAAATTAATATAATACGACATGCTATTTTTTCCATTCATTACCTTTCAGGATCAGTCGTGGTCTTATAGACTCTACCAAAAGTCTGGACGAATTCGTTGCTTCATCCAAATGTGTAAAAGATCATAGCCGCACTTAAAAGCCGAGTACTCTACCGTTGAGTTAGCAACCCAAATAAATATATATACCAAAAAGATATAATATATATAATACCAAAAAGATATAATATATATAATGTGAGTATAATATGTGAATAATAGAATCATAGATTTTGATTAAAAAAAAAATGGATTGCACGATCCCACCAAAAGAATATTGTATTCAAATTTAATTAGCAACAAATTTGAAAAGAAAAAATCTACGATTCGATTAATTAAAGTTTCATTTTAATTAAAATGAAAGAAAACCGGGGAGTAAAATACAACAGATTTCCAGATAAATATTTTATTTAAATTTTTTATCAATTCAAAAAATTTTGCATTCATTAATAATTGAAGTAAAGAACCAATATAACCAGTATAAATATGGGGTGGGGATAAACAGATCCATTTATTTATGATCGAATTATATTTGTTCAATACACCATTGTCAATATGAATTACATGTTGAAAAAAAAAACAAATCAAATTAATTGAATAAATTAAATAAAGACTTGTGTTGGATTGGCACGACATAAAAAAAAAAAAAAAATAAGGAAGAAGTGGAAAAAATCTCGGGTTTATTCAATGAATAGAAGTACAATAAGCAAGATTAACTCGTTTTTGTTGGTAAATTTCCAAAACAAGAAAAGTAGGTGTGAATAGAAAAAAAGGTAAGTGTTGAGTCAAAAATTATACAAAGCTATATACTACTATATGGTAGATACTAGGCACTACCATTTTGCATTTCAAAAATCTTTGAATTTCATTATTTAATGAATTCAAAGTTCTTTAGACAATTAATTCCGCTTTCTTTAAAATATCATGAACAGTTCTTGTGGGTTGAGCTCCTTTTTCAAGAAAATATAAAATAGCCGGAACATTTAAATAAGTTTGATTCTTTATCGGATCATAAAAACCCACTCTCCGAAGATCTCTTCCTTCTCTTCGGGATCGAACATCAATTGCAACGATTCGATAGATGGCTCATTGGGATAGATAAACAAAGCCCCCCCCCAGAAACGTATAGGAGGTTTTCTCCTCGTACGGCTCAAGCAAGAAAGAATGATTCTAAAATCAAATGATTGATTCAATTTAATTAAATTCAAATTTTTTATTTATTTTAGAACATTATAATTAGAACATTATAACAAATCAAATTTATAATTATATTCTATTATTTCTAATTAATATTAATTTTTATTTATATCATAATATAGTGATAATCATAATGGTATAGTGGCAAACTGATCCATAAATAAAATCATGAATTAGACTATGATTGGAATTGTTTTATTTTTCCATAAAGAAAAAACGAAACATCATTCATTTGTACTCATAACTCAAGTTGGGTAGCTCTGAAAGAATTCGAATAGAAATCCTTAGAAATTTTTGAGTCGTCTTTAACCTTTTTTGTTTGTCTCATCTCAAATCTATTTAAATTTTAATTTTATTCCTTATTCTAATTCCTCATTTTGATTCAATTGTTGAGACAGTTGAAAATAGTGTTTCCTTGTTCCGGAATCCTTAATCTTTGCTTTGTTGAATCGTTGGGTTTAGACATTACTTCGGTGATTTTACTCCTTTCAAAATGGCAGCAACATACCCTTTTTTCTATGGAAAAATTATACGAACGATTGATTCCCTTGTAATACACTTTTGATCAAAATAGTTTGACCAATTCCAACAAGTTTGACTTTTTGATTTCAAAATTGTTAGAATTTGAATCTTTCGATTTCTAAATTGAAGACATATTTACAAAGTTGGTCCAGCTTATTCATTGGCATTAACCCTAGATTTTTTCCCTCGATATGATAAATGAATCATTACTTTCTACTCGAGCTTCATCGTGTACTATTTACTTATTACTTACAACCCAACAAAATGGGGTTCCTAGTAGAACAGAACAAACCATGTCGAGCCAGGAGCATCCTCATTTCTATAGAGAATGGTGGATGTAAGAATCCACATAAGTGATCACGTCCTTCAAGTCGCACGTTGCTTTCTACCACATCGTTTCAAACGAAGTTTTACCATAACATTCCTCTAATTTCGAACCGGGATGGGATTGATTCAATACGGAATCATGAATAGTCATTGGCTCAATCGGTACATTTCAGTACATACTTTTTGATCTATTTCCCCTTTTTTATGGATTGGAAAAAAAGGTCTTTATCCTAAGAAATCTCAGCAAGAAAAGAATCCAAATTAACCCCCATATTTTAACCTAAGAAGGAAACCCATTTTTCTTTTTTACAAAAAAAAAGGACCCCATTTTTCTCAAAAAAATAAATGAAATTTAGGCCTAAAAAAAATGGGTCTTTCATTACATGAAATTTGCACTCCAACCAGTAACTGAATTATTTATTATTTATTAACCAAATCAAGTATTTATTAACTTAACCAAAAAACTATAACTATTCCAATGCCTAAAATTCCAATGAACCAGAGGAGTCAGAAGTCTATTTTTTCGATAAAATGGATTTCTCACACTTCCATTTCTTCGAGTACTAAGAATTCATAAGAAATCGAGAAAAATGGTTTAGTTTCATTAAAGAAAGAATCTTATCTTGTACTTCAACACTATGACTGTAAATATGTTTTTCAATAGTTACTGCATTTAATTTCTTTTCTTCTTCAATCAAGCAGTACTCACAATCATAAACAAGTAGCTAATAATTTTGAGTGGATATCTCATTCATTAAAGTAAAAAGAAATACACGAATTTTACTATGTCCAATTGAATCATCAATGGTTTAATTGAAAACCAGATATTTTGAGAAACCCATACGGTTTTTTATTTTAATTTAATGAATGGAATGTAATATTTCCATATTCATCCATCAAACATTTGTTCTCAAGGGTACGGGGTCATTATGTATTTTAATTAAAATATGACAATTTTTTTTTTTTCACTTAAGCAAAAAGACTTTGTTCACTACGGAAATAGAACACAAACAATACATAGGGGCATAGAACGCGGTCATTTTTGCAAATTTTGCTTTACTTTACGTTTTTCCATCAATCTCATTTTTTTAAGTAAATTGAATATAGGAATTTCCTCCCCGGAGTCGCTACATTAACTTTCCATTTTTTTATTCATTTGAATCGGATACAAAAGTAAATGGGTCAAAATATGTTTGATATTCTTATTTTAATTTGACTCCATCTCATTGGGAGCTTTAATTTAAAACCAGCGATAGAATTATCTCCAAAAATCTCTATTCTTTTATTTAGTTTCTACATAGACTGTAGAATACCTTATTCACTTACTTTAGGCTTTAATAAAAAAAAAAATAGAGAGATTTTTCGCATTTTGATTCTGAAGAATTGATCTGGGACGGAAGGATTCGAACCTCCGAATAACGGGACCAAAACCCGCTGCCTTACCGCTTGGCCACGCCCCATTTAGATTTCTATTTGATACTAATAAACATTATTACCTTTTGGGGACATTCGTCAATTCCAGACTTAATTCCAGCCAATATGACAATAAAAATAAAAATAAATAAAATAAATACAGATAGGAGAAGATATCTTGTTATTCTTGCTGGTATTCGATACATATAGAATAAAAAATTCATTGATGATTACATATAATTCAATTAAGATATTGTAGGAAAGTGTAATTCCTTGTATTCTCATTTGAAAATGTAAGGATTTTGATTTGGATTTTTTTTTGGGGGGGGGTTAAATCAAAGAAAAAAGGCTTTTTTACCTACCTTTTTCTGAATTTCCCGTATATCAATAATTCAATAAAAACTAAATTATCTACAAAAACAAATGTTCGTTTGTTATGCTTAATATCTTTTTTAGTTTAATCTGTATCTGTCTTAATTCTGCCCTTTCTTCAAGCAGTTTTTTCTTCGGGAAATTGCCCGAAGCTTATGCTCTTTTCAATCCAATCGTAGACATTATGCCCGTCATACCTGTCCTTTTCTTTCTCTTAGCCTTTGTTTGGCAAGCTGCTGTAAGTTTTCGATGAAGTTCTTAATACTATACTGAAAATATTTATGATTTATTCGGGAAAAAAATTTAACAATTATTGATAAGATTATATGAGTCTTACATTACAAATCCTCTATTAAAAAATTTGAATTCTTGTATATTGGATAAGGACAGCGACAAATTTGGATCAGTCCTTTTTCCTTTTCGCCGCCCTTCCGGTAAGCAAGGACTTTATTAGATTAGGTTTTTCCACAATACCCAATTGTTAATATTACAATAACAATTTTGGTAACGAAAAAATCAGAATCTTAATTACAAATAAATTCATGAATTTGAAAATTCATTCTTTTTTTTTAGATTTAGAAAAAAAAAACACTTAATTAAAAGAATTTGTTCTTTATTTTTTTCATATTTTGGTATCGTGTCAAATCAAAATAGTACATGTGTTACAACAAAACTCAAATGGATAATCTATTCCCTTTTACCCCCCAAAATGATCTTTTCTTGGAGATTGTGTAATGCTTACTCTCAAACTCTTCGTTTATACAGTAGTGATATTCTTTGTTTCTCTCTTCATTTTTGGATTCTTATCTAATGATCCAGGACGTAACCCTGGGCGCGAGGAATAAAAAACAAAGAGGTTTGTTTTTCTCATTTTTCCTTGCGTTTTCTGAATATTTTTTTATGTGTTCCATACATTTCACTATGATAAAATAAAACAAAGGATCGAATTTTTCGAATTCAAAAGTATCAAGTGACCAGAGAAAGCGGAGAAAGAGGGATTCGAACCCTCGGTACGAATAACTCGTACAACGGATTAGCAATCCGCCGCTTTAGTCCACTCAGCCATCTCTCCTAATTTGGAATTGGGATTTTTTATGTTTATGTGACACTTAAAGTAAGGATTGATGAAAATCCGCCTTACCTTTTAAATTTAATAAAAATATTATTTAATTTAATAAAAATATTACTTTACTTATTTTTTTTTATTTTATTTTGATTAGTTTATTGTTTATTAGATTATTAACTTATTTAATTCTATTTACTATTTATATTAATTATTAGAATACTAATATAATATGTAATAATATATTAACAATATAATATAATATTAATAATATAATATATAATATTAATAATATAATAATAATATATAATATAATGATAATATATATATATAATATTATATTATATATTATTATTATATTATATTATATTTGTTATTATATATAATTCTAAATAAATAATATATAATATAAATAAATAATATATAAAAAAATAATATATAATATAAATAATATATATTATTATATATTATTTAAATTTAATTTATATTATATATATTATTATATATTATTTATATTATATATTATTTTTTTATATATTATTTATTTATATTATATATATATTTATTTAGAATTATATTCTAATAATATTATTTATTTAGAATTATAATATATAATAAAATTTTTGATTTTGGATATTGCTATCTATACCATTCTGTATAAATAGACTATTCTAATTGTATAGATATGGTAGAGGGGCATATCCAATTTTTGTCCATCAGTTCCCAGTTCTTCAGCGCGGAGTAGAGCAGTTTGGTAGCTCGCAAGGCTCATAACCTTGAGGTCACGGGTTCAAATCCTGTCTCCGCAACATTTTTTTTTTTTCAAAAATCTTTTTTTTAGGTGTGATTCCGCTATCTAGTCATTAATGATCTTTTTTGTTTTTGGATGGGAGGTAAAGAAAAAGGACGATAGAACTACGATACTATCGTTTTTTTTTTTCCTCCCCCTTTTTTTTTTTTTTTTTTTTTTTTTTTTTTTTTTTTTTTTTTTTTTATTTCTTTGCCAATCCAACACTAGTCTTTTTTTAATTTATTCAATTAATTTTGGGGGGTTTTTTTTTTTTTTTTTTTTTTTTTTTTTTTTTTGCATATATTCTCTTTACCCGACAAGCTTGATGGGAAAATATTCAAATATAGAATCTATAGGAAAATATAATGAATATAAAAAGTAATAATTAACTTATTTACTTTACAAAGTAAAGTAATAAAAAAGTAAAAAAATTGGATCTGAAGACTTAAGATCCATTTAATTGATCCAAATTCATAAGATCTGGCACTCAAAAAATTGGAAAATTAAGGGGGAGTTCCAGATTCTTGTAGAATTCTTTTTTATGTCCAACTTCAATAGCTCCTTCAAATCAAAACTATTAGCAACGGCTTACCATTCCCATTATTTGAATTTTATAGTTAAATAAGCTTTATTCATTCATCTATTTAGGATTTTCTCAAGTCCCTATCAAGACAGAATATGTGTCAAGATTCAAATTTTCATCATTCTGATACTATCTTTATTATGTTATGTCTCATTCTTTGTTCGACGAAATAGTTCATTAATATACAATAATGAAATTGTAGCGGGTATAGTTTAGTGGTAAAAGTGTGATTCGTCCTATTAACAACTTAAATAGTTAAAGGGTCTTTCAGTTAGTATTCCAATAAGAAACTTTATTTCTTAAAAAGGTTAATCCTTTACCTCTTAATGTTACATTTGAGGAAAAATATAAATTCTCGTGATTTGTATCCAAAGGCCAGTCATTTTTTAATTGACTAAAAACATTGGATCATATGGAATCACGAAGCATAATTTTTTTTGAGTTGATTCAACTCTTCCAATTGAATGAGTATGGGTAAAGGGATCCATGGATGAAGATAAAAAGTTTATTTCTAATCGTAACTAAATCTTCAATTTTTGTATAAAAAAGGGGATTGAGGCCAAACAGCTAGAAAATGGTGGCTTTGGTTTACTAGAGCCATCGACATATTGTTTCAGCTCGGTGGAAACAAAATTCTTTTTTTCCTCAGGATTCCGCGAATCGAAATAAGGAACGAAGTAACTAGACAGATTTGGTAGAATTTTCCTCTTCTAGAAGGATCATCTATAAAGCGAGTAAGAAAAGCTGACATGGATGTTATGGATCTATTTTTTCAGATTTATGATGATTCCCTTTTTATACAATACAAATACAGCATAATTTTTTTATATTTATTCTTCTTGTATGCCTTAGATCTGGGATCACTTTGATCTTCCATAAAGGAGCCGAATGAAACAAAAATTTCATGTTCGGTTCTGAATTAGAGACGTTAAAAATGATCAACCAACGTCGACTATAACCCCTAGCCTTCCAAGCTAACGATGCGGGTTCGATTCCCGCTACCCGCTCTATATCACTTTTATACATCCATCGTTGATTCAAATATACATTCTTATTTGCCAAAATCTTCCGCATGCAATCCACTTCTTGTTTTGTTTTTATAGAAAAAAAAAAGAAAACAGGAATGAAAAGCAAGCAGCGTCCATTGTCTAATGGATAGGACAGAGGTCTTCTAAACCTTTGGTATAGGTTCAAGTCCTATTGGACGCAATTTATTTCCATCTATTTTTTTTTTTTAGATTGTTATGCCAAAAACTTATTTGTTTGAATAAAAATTGGAATCAGAGAAATTTCTCAATGATTACTCTTGTACTAAGAATAAGAGTAAAAAAATAAGAGTCATAATTTTATTTTAGGATTGCTCCTGAAGTAGAAACAATTCGATCTGTTCCTGAATAGCCGCCTTCAAAAGGGCTTCTGCTTCCTCGGTGAATGTCTTGGTGGAAGATATAATTTCTTGGAACTGAGGTTTATTCTTTTTTAAGTAAGCACGTAACTGAACGATAAATTTCTTTACCTGTCCAATTTCTAACTGGTCAAGATATCCATTTGCTCCGGTATAAATAGTAACTATCTGCTCTTCCACCGCGAGAGGGGCCGATTGGGATTGTTTGAGCAACTCACGTAATCGTTGGCCTCTTGCCAATTGATTCTGAGTAGCTTTATCAAGATCAGAAGCGAATTGTGCAAAGGCTTCTAATTCTGCG